ACTTGAGAAAATGTGGAGGAAAGTAGGGGAAATGGCCGATACTACTGGAAGAATTCCTCTTTGGCTGATAGGTACTGTAACTGGTATTCTTGTGATTGGTTTAATAGGTGTTTTCTTTTACGGTTCGTATTCTGGATTGGGTTCATCTCTATAGTAATCGGAGGATCCAGATTGTAAACATGAAAAAGTAGGAACTTAGCGGGTCCTTACCCCACTTTATCTGATTAGAGCGGAAAGGGCCCGCAGAATTCTTATTGTTATAACGCGATTTTCTTCCATGAAGGAAGTATCCTGCAAATCATTGATTTAGTTTAGAGTAATAAACTAATAAAACCTTAATAAAAACTACTCAACTAGCCTAAAAAGAAAAACCACCCTTCCATGGGAGGTATACATTTTATTTTACAAAATTTCTGTAAGTTCGAAGTTGAACTTAATTGAAAAAGTCAAGCAATTCTATTTGCTCACAAGAAATTTGTCCCCCACCATACTTTCTTTCCCTCCGTTTGTCCATTACCCCGCCCGAACCTAAGCAAAGGAAGTCCAAAAGACAGACCCAAATAAAGAATAAATAGTAATCTTTGACAAAACAAATAAGAAGAAAAATGATTCTTACTTGGATACAAGAAGAATTGACTTCGATACAAGAAGAATCGACACAAGAAAAAGGCTTTTTTGCCTTTTTCTTGTGCCCAAAAAAGGATTAAGAAGACGCGCAATTCCTCCTAAAATTGTTCCTTTTATTCTTCGCGTCTCTGCCTTGGATCCTCTTTTTTTGCATGAGATAGAAATAAGGAATTCCAAAAATCGAGGCTTTTTTTTTAACTTGATGGTAAGAAATCCCAGGATCTAGAAATTCATTTCGTACAATTGAACCTTTTCAAACTGTTTCTTTTTGAGAACCAAAAAAACTTGTGCCAAAATAACAGATGCGAAGAAGAACAAAAGGCCTTGGACGCGCAATGGATCCTGAAGCACTATTTCTGCATCCCCCTGACCAAACCCTCCTACATTAGGATTGCTTGTTAATGGTTGATCAAGCTTGATCGATTCCCCCTCTGAAACAAGAAGTTCTGGCCCGGGAGGTATAATATCAATCACTTGGCGTCCATCCGACGCATCGACTATGGATATTTCATATCCTCCCTTTTCTTTACGTAGTATTTTTTTTACTATACCTGTTGACGTAGCATTATAGACCGTATTGTTACTCTTGCTACCATCAGGATAGATCTGTCCCCTTCCTCGGTTTCCCCCTACATATATGGGATATTTTAAGAAATGAACGTCTTTTTTCGTAGCGGGATCGGGGGAAAGAATGGGAAAGACAATTTCACTATATTTCTTACCGGGAACAGGGCCTATCACAAGAATATTTTTTTTATTGGGACGATAATTCTGAAAAGAGAGATTTCCTATCTTTTCTTTCAACTCAGGAGAAATACGGTCGGGCGGCGCTAATTCGAATCCCTCGGGCAAAATAAGAACAGCACCCACATTCAACCCTCCCTTTTTCCCATTAGCAAGAACTTGTTTCAGCTGCATTTCATAAGGGATTCGAAGAACTGCTTCAAATACAGTATCAGGAAGCACTGCTTGGGGAACTTCAATATCTACAGGCTTATTAGCTAAATGGCAATTGGCACATACAATTCGTCCAGTTGCTTCCCGCGGGTTTTCATAACCCTGCTGCGCAAAAATGGGATATGCATTTGAAATAGATGTGCGAGTTATTACGTATATCATGATCGATACAGAAATCGATCGAATCATCTGTTCCTTTAACCAAGAAAAAGTATTTCTATTTTCCATGTTTCCATGTCCAATCGCGGATCCCGGAATTTCTACAATAAATTAGATAGGTAGCTAAACTAATCTAGTTCCCTATACACGAGTCTGTTGTCATTCTACTGCAACAGTTGTACTGGAATGATGAATACCTTAAGCAGGTAGAAATAGAAAGAATTTTGCTAAAAGGGAAAAGGGCTTTCTTTCTAAAGGAATAAATATGCCAATTTGATTAATATTAGGAAATCAAATGAGTGAGTTTATGCTTCACTAATTGAATGATAAATGACTACAAGTGAAGGAGATAGACGGTTTAAACAAAAAAAGACCCAAAATTTCAAACACGTGTCTAGAATCACAGGAAAACTACAAACAAAAATAGTGAAAATTAGCTCGTTAGGAGCCCATCCAAGATTGTTGTAGACCCAACGAATTAGTAGTTCCCAACCGCTGGTGGAGTGAAATCCAACAAAAAAATCAGTAACTAAAAGAATAAAAAAAGCTTTTATTGAGTCATTTAAGTTATAGAAAAATTCCTGAGCCCAAGAATTCAAAATGACAAGTTCTTCTTTACCCAGAAAAAAAGAACCACTTAGAATAGCCAAACAGATTATATTTGTTGAGAAATGCAAAATGATATGGAGATGATGCTCATTATCCATTTTTGCCAATTGTATTATTTCCCCGTGTATTCCTATAGGAAGTTTTTGTACATATGTCTTCGGTTTCTCTTTTATCATTTCTTTCAAGAGAAAAAGTTCTTCTAATTCTATGAATCCTTCTAGAATCCTTTTCTCTTGAATATCCGTTAAGAAAGTTTCGGATTGCCTGGTATTCCACCAATTCTTAATCCAAAGTTCCAGACATTTGTTAAAAGAGAAAGAGACTCCCCAGGGCAAAAGTACGATAAATACAAGATATAGGAAAGAAGGCAATGCTTTCTTTTTTTTCATTTTTGATTTGTAAATTGAGTTGTTAATGAATCCGCTTCATTCGCCGACTCTATTTTTTTCGCTGAATATATATGATATTTCTTTTCTTTGAAGCAAAAATTCTATAACGAGGTTTGAGACCTTGTGTTTGTATCTATTTCTCTTTTTGTATACTAGCGGAATTTCATTGTATTGGGTTCTTTCTTAGATCTAAATGGAGTGGAATAGAGAAATAAAAAAAAAAAGGCCTTTTATATTATATAAAAATGGAAGAATATTATGCCATATATCTCACTTGGACAAAACAAATTAAAATCAAAGCAATTTTATCTTATACTCGTTTGTTCCTTCCTTTAGATAAATACTCGAAATAGATAAATACTCGAAAATCCCCTTACAATTGCAAACTCAAAATACTTCAATCGGTACGCGCAAGAAATAGGCCAATTCGGCAGCTTTTTGTTCAATTTCTCGTGGAGTTAAAAACTTCTCATCAGTACGAGTCAAGGGAATGACCCCCTGGCCCCGGATTTCCATATAAAGGATACGACGAGGATAAAGACCCTCTTTAACCTGAATTCTAATTGATTGGATATCCCGCACAAGGAATCGAAGGAAGATGCGACGTTTTATTCCAGGGAATCCCCAACGAAAAATGCACACTATTCCCTCTTTTCTATCAAATCGGTCATAACCACTGCCTACATTCCAAAAAATAGTGCACCACAAATAGGAGCTAATGAATAGGCCCGCGATTCCGTAGAAAGACATCACGACCCCCTGTGGAAAAAAAAGAATTTGTTGAGATGGAAGTACAGATATCATATTCTTACCAAGATAACTGGAAGCCCCAACTGCTAAGAATCCTAATGAACCTATAAAAAGAATACAGGCCCAGAAAAAATTACCTCTTTTTCGAGAACCTTTTAGAAGTTCTATCCATATGTGTTCTGATCGCCAATTCATATTAGATATACTAAATCCAGTAGCGGTCAATTGAAATTGAGAGAATAAGCTAAATGATTTTTACTTTACTTTATTTTGATTCTGAAATAGCCCTCAGTAACTAGTACTCCTGTGAAATAATTGGTTAGATACATTGACTTTCTATTCAAAAAAAATTCGCGGATCCACTTAACTCGCTATACTCGGCTACGCATATGCATGCATTTATGCTCGTAGCCTATATCTGCATCCATAGATGTTTTTCATTTGTGTGTAGAAAGAGCTACATACCCTATCATATTATATTACTTACACAAAAAAATATCTGTATTATGATCCTGGAAATACATTAATAAAATTGGGCCCTGTCGTTTCTAGACAATCTTATTTTTCTGCACATAAAGAAATAAGGAAGCCATTGCAATTGCCGGAAATACTAAGCCTACTAAAGGCACGAAAATAGAGGGTAAGTTAAAATCCGTCATAGAATATGTGTCTCAATTCAAATTTACTATTTCTATCTATTCGAAATATATCTTAAGATTCTTATGATATAATTAAGTATATCTATTATAAGGAATATTGACTATTGTATTTTTTAGTTTACAAAATAAAGATTTTTTATAGAATACTATTTTTTTTTTTAGAATACTTTAGTATTCTATATCTATAAAAAAAAATGAATGGAATGGATAATAAGAAAATTGCAAAAAAGGGGCACTAATGAAAAATATTTTATTTTTCTTTTCCCATTCTCATCGCCTTTCTATCCTTCTAATCGAACTTGAAATTGGATTCAAAAGAAAGCTATTGTAAAAATAAAAGAAATACCTCTTTCAGAATACCCCTTAATTTAACCTTTAATTTAAAAAGTAGAAATGGAATAGAATAACCCGGTTGAAGGGTAATGATCATACGTCTGTAATGCATTGTATGTCCCAGAATAGGTCCCATTCTTCTACCCTTTCCGGGTAGTCGATGGCTATTCACAGCTACTACCTTAACACCAAAGAAGAGTTCGACCCAATGCTTTATTTCTGTCTTAGTGAATCCCGATTCGACATTAAAAGTATATTGATTCTTTCCCAATAAACGAAGACTCTTTTCTGTAAATACTGCGTATTTGATTCCATTATCGTACGATAATACTATATTTTTATTTATATTTGTTTATTGTATTATACCTTTCTATATTCTAGATATATAGAATAGAAGAGTCTCGATTTGTCAAGTCTCATGATCGTATCAAGATCTATTTAAATTCGGCTCAATCTTTTTCTAAAAAAAGATTGAGCCGAATTTAATTGCAATCAATTAATAAAGAAGAATTACTGCATTTCGTAACTGATTTATTCTCTTTCTATTTTGCTTTTTATTTAGACCTTCTTTATATCTAATTTTATCTACTTAATCTATGGTATCCACCGGCTTGAACTCAAATTTGATCGCCTTCCATATTTCACAAGCTGCGGCTAGTTCAGGACTCCATTTGGAAGCTGCTTTGATAATTTCATTACCTTCACGAGCAAGATCGCGCCCTTCGTTACGAGCTTGTACACAGGCTTCTAAAGCCACACGATTAGCTGCTGCACCAGGTGCATTTCCCCAAGGATGTCCTAAAGTTCCTCCACCAAATTGTAATACAGAATCGTCTCCAAAGATTTCGGTCAGAGCTGGCATATGCCAAACATGAATACCCCCTGAAGCCACCGGTATAACACCTGGCATAGATACCCAGTCCTGAGTGAAAAAGACACCGCGAGAACGATCTTTTTCAATAAAATCATCACGCAATAAATCAACAAAACCTAAAGTCATTTCGCGTTCCCCTTCTAACTTACCTACTACTGTACCGGCGTGGACATGATCTCCCCCCGACATACGCAATGCTTTAGCTAATACACGGAAATGCATACCATGATTTTTCTGTCTATCAATAACTGCATGCATTGCTCGGTGAATGTGAAGAAGTAGGCCGTTGTCGCGGCAATAATGAGCCAAACTAGTATTTGCGGTGAATCCTCCAGTTAAGTAGTCATGCATTACAATAGGAACCCCTAATTCCCTTGCAAATACGGCTCTCTTAATCATTTCTTCGCATGTACCTGCAGTCGCATTCAAGTAATGCCCCTTGATTTCACCAGTTTCGGCTTGTGATTTATAAATTGCCTCGGCACAAAAGACAAAACGGTCTCTCCAGCGCATAAATGGTTGTGAGTTTACGTTTTCATCATCTTTGGTAAAATCAAGTCCACCACGTAGACACTCATAACACGCTCTACCGTAATTTTTTGCGGATAATCCCAATTTTGGTTTAATAGTACATCCCAATAAAGGACGACCATACTTGTTCAACTTATCCCTTTCAACTTGGATACCGTGAGGCGGACCTTGGAAAGTTTTTGAATAAGTAGTGGGAATTCGTAGATCCTCCAAACGTAGAGCGCGTAAGGCTTTGAAACCAAATACGTTACCCACAATGGAAGTAAACATATTAGTAACAGAACCCTCTTCAAATAGGTCTAATGGATAAGCTACATAACAGATATATTGATCTGCCTCCCCAGGAACGGGCTCGATGTGATAGCATCGTCCTTTGTAACGATCAAGACTGGTAAGTCCATCAGTCCAAACAGTTGTCCATGTACCAGTAGAAGATTCCGCAGCTACTGCAGCCCCTGCTTCTTCAGGCGGAACCCCGGGCTGAGGAGTTACTCGGAATGCTGCCAAGATATCAGTATCCTTGGTTTCGTACTCCGGGGTGTAGTAAGTCAATTTATAATCCTTAACACCAGCTTTAAATCCAACACTTGCTTTAGTTTCTGTTTGTGGTGACATAAGTCCCTCCCTACAACTCATGAATTAAGAATTCTCACAACGACAAGGTCTACTCGATATGGATTAGGCGTAAATGAAACCTCTGCAAAAATCTAAAAAAAAAAGATATTCAATTAATATCAACTCATTAAATAAAAAAAGGAGTAGGCTTAAGTTAATGAATATGTTTCATTCATATATAATGCGTGCACCCTGTGTACATTCTATCCTATAGGAATTCCACTATAGGAATTCGATAGGAATTGAGTTGTTGTTATGGTGAATTGTTGTTATGGTAAGTTAATACGGTTCGTTATTAAACCGTGGATTTGATTCACCAAATCCATCATTATTGTATACTCTTTGATAGATATAGCGCAACCCAAACCAATCCCTAATCCTTATTTTACAATTTGGAAAGTTATTAATAGGCCCCTTTGATATTTTGAATCTAAATACCTAAATACTAAGAAAATTCTCTGTTGACAGCAATCTATGCTTCACAGTAGTATATATTTTGTATATCGAAGTCCTAGATAGGAAAGTAGAGTAGGCACAGATCCTTCACAAAAAGCGAAATTTATACGAAAAAAAAAAGATTGATTGAACTTTCCAACGGACTCATTCCATAAGTAAATGATTGAATGGGATTCGCTTGGGCAACGAAATAAAGTGTTAGTCCCCTTTTCTTTTCTATTGAATTAACTAATTCATTTCCTTTTTACTTTTGTATTTTTGGATATTTTTTTGATTTGGCATTATTCAACAACAAAAAAAAAAAAGAAAAATTTCGACAAATTCCTTTTTTTTTTTGAAAATTATGTGATAATTATGAGAACCAATCCTACTACTTCGCGTCCCGGGGTTTCCACAATTGAAGAAAAAAGCGCAGGGCGTATTGATCAAATTATTGGACCCGTGCTGGATATCACTTTTCCCCCGGGCAAGTTGCCTTATATTTATAACGCTTTGATAGTCAAGAGTCGAGACACTGCCGATAAGCAAATTAATGTGACTTGTGAGGTACAACAATTATTAGGAAATAATCGAGTTAGAGCTGTAGCTATGAGTGCTACAGACGGGTTGATGAGGGGAATGGAAGTGATTGACACGGGAGCCCCTCTCAGTGTTCCAGTCGGTGGAGCTACTCTCGGACGAATTTTTAACGTTCTTGGGGAGCCTATTGACAATTTGGGTCCTGTAGATACTAGTGCAACATTCCCTATTCATAGATCTGCGCCTGCCTTTATCGAATTAGATACGAAATTATCTATCTTTGAAACAGGTATTAAAGTGGTCGATCTTTTAGCTCCTTATCGACGTGGAGGAAAAATCGGACTATTTGGGGGAGCAGGAGTAGGTAAAACAGTACTCATCATGGAATTAATCAATAACATTGCTAAAGCTCATGGAGGCGTATCCGTATTTGGCGGAGTAGGGGAACGGACTCGTGAAGGAAATGATCTTTATATGGAAATGAAGGAATCTGGAGTAATTAATGAAAAAAATATTGAGGAATCAAAGGTAGCTCTAGTTTATGGCCAAATGAATGAACCACCGGGAGCTCGTATGAGAGTTGGTTTAACTGCCCTAACTATGGCGGAATATTTCCGAGATGTTAATAAGCAAGACGTGCTTTTATTCATCGATAATATCTTTCGTTTTGTTCAAGCAGGATCGGAAGTATCCGCCTTATTAGGGAGAATGCCCTCCGCAGTGGGTTATCAACCTACCCTTAGTACAGAAATGGGTTCTTTGCAAGAAAGAATTACTTCTACCAAAAAGGGATCCATAACTTCGATCCAAGCAGTTTATGTACCTGCAGACGATTTGACCGACCCTGCTCCTGCCACAACATTTGCACATTTGGACGCTACTACCGTACTTTCCAGAGGATTAGCTTCCAAGGGTATTTATCCCGCAGTAGATCCTTTAGATTCAACCTCAACTATGTTACAGCCTCGGATTGTTGGCAACGAACATTATGAAACTGCACAAAGAGTTAAGGAAACTTTACAACGTTACAAAGAACTTCAGGACATTATCGCAATTCTTGGGTTGGATGAATTATCGGAGGAGGATCGTTTAACTGTAGCAAGAGCACGAAAAATCGAGCGGTTCTTATCACAACCGTTCTTTGTGGCAGAAGTTTTTACCGGTTCTCCAGGAAAGTATGTTGGTCTTGCAGAAACAATTAGAGGATTTCAACTAATCCTTTCCGGAGAATTAGACGGCCTACCCGAACAGGCTTTTTATTTGGTGGGGAATATCGATGAAGCTAGCACGAAAGCTATAAACTTAGAAGAGGAGAGCAAATTGAAGAAATGAAATTAAATCTTTATGTACTGACTCCTAAACGAATTATTTGGGATTGTGAAGTGAAAGAAATCATTTTATCTACTAATAGTGGCCAAATTGGTGTATTACCAAACCACGCCCCCATTAACACAGCTGTAGATATGGGTCCTTTGAGAATACGCCTCCTCAACGACCAATGGTTAACGGCGGTTCTGTGGAGTGGTTTTGCGAGAATAGTTAATAATGAGATCATCATTTTAGGAAATGATGCAGAACTGGGTAGTGACATTGATCCAGAAGAAGCTCAACAGGCACTTGAAATAGCCGAAGCTCACTTGAGTAGAGCTGAGGGTACGAAAGAATTGGTTGAAGCAAAGCTAGCTCTCAGACGAGCTAGGATACGAGTCGAGGCTATCAATTGGATTCCCCCATCCAATTGAAGACAATCCAAAGGTTTCGCTGATACAAAGAAAAAGGAAAGAAGGGTAGAAAAAGTTATTAGATAGCGAAGCGAAGTAAGTCCAATGCTATCTAGTAATTTTTCTACCTACCTACCTACTATTGGATTTGAACCAATGACTCCCGCCGTATGAAAGCAATACTCTAACCACTGAGTTAAGTAGGCAATTTATCACCACAAAAGAAGCCCCATTACTTCGATCGATTATAGATCGAATCCTTTTTATAAGCAATACCGCCCCGTTATTGGTATGTTTATGTTATGTTATTGGTATGTTTATGTTATATAGTAAACGGATCAAAGGGATATCCTCTGGCATTAGAGAATATTCATCTTGACAAGAAATTATCTATATGTTAAGATATCTCTGACAAGGGCTATAGCTCAGTTCGGTAGAGCAACTCGTTTACACGTGCGCCAATGCTTTTCAAGGGAACTTATTATGTAATGAACATAATGTGGACCTTATTGCAAAATCAATGTCTTACTTCATGGATTCGAAAGAATAGGAGAACAGTAGCCTGACAAACAGTTGGTTCAGTCCGATTCAGGTGCCAATTCAGGTGCTTAATCAAATAGAACCCCTATTTATTTGCTAGTTGATAAGGTAAATATCCAGCCCACTCAATGCTAGGCGTAATGAGGATAAGGGCCTCCAAAAAACTTCTTTTCGTTCTATGAACTTTAAGGTGTATGAAGTCTCATAGTAAACTCTTGTAGCGGAACGATAGAGACTCCATTTCATTTAGGTTGATTTAATTTAGGCCGGAGGCAGACCTAAGTCAAGATAATCCTCCTTTGAAACACTTTGGTATTGCTCCTAGATAGATGATAAGACAAATAATCAATCAGAGCACAGGGAGCCATCTTATTATCTTTCCATAAAGAAAAACTATGGCGGATTAACTGATCTTTACATCAGTTGATGAAAGAGCCCAATGCAGAAAAATGCATGTTGGGTCTTTGAAACAGTTCGAATCATTTCGATAATAATCCGTTTGATCTGTTTTACCGAGAAGGTCTACGGTTCGAATCCGTATAGCCCTAATATATACGTCTTTTTTTCCATTTTAGGATGGATTCTTAATGTTTCTTTCCTTTAGTATAGTTTTCTTTTACTTATTAGTACTCATTTATAGACTCGACGGTCGATTGCGCCATAGAATGGAGATAAAAGCATTACCCTAGGCTCATTCATTGAAAATCATAGAGACAGGAAAAGAAAAAAGAATTTGGATCAAATCAATAGAAGGAAGGATCCCTTACCTGGTTTGAATTTCAAATAGGATATGCTCTAAGTACCTATACTTTCCTATAATGACTGCAACGATTTTCTCCATTTTGCGAATTTCGATTTTGTTTGAAGTATATTACTATATATACATTATCTAAACTATATATACATTATTTAAATCGATCCACTTTAACTAAAATAGAAAAAATCGAAAGAAAAAAAAGAAAGAGTAAATAATAAAACTGGATATTCTGTTTCATAATTCTGAAATAGAGTTCTTTTTTTTTTTTTAGTATTACTCCTCATTAGGATGCATACATTAGTCATCCTATTTTAATTAGGTTCTAATCTATTTAGTAGTAAGTATTTTCTTTTTTATTTAATAGTCTCTGACTATCATTAAATAAAGAGTAGAGCAATTCTTTTTCTAGAGATTCTATAGAAAGGGAGACAAAGTGAAGCGAAAGAGTTTTCTTTGTATAAGAATTAGGTCTATATCATATCTAAATAGAAGGGAAATCCAAAAGAAAGGGAGTGGGGATTTCATTGGATGAATCCTTAAGGAAGACATATCACAAAAGAAACAAAGGCTAAAGTAAGCGCTCTTTGCCTTTGGTTTGAGCAAAACGGATTCTTGTTTCACCGAGGAAAAGAGAGAAGTTCTGGATAAAATTGACTAATTAAGTTCCGCCTATTCCACATTAATGGGAGTACATTTATGTTTCTGCTTCACGAATATGATATTTTTTGGGCATTTCTAATAATAGCAAGTCTTATTCCTATTTTGGTATTTTGGATTTCAGGACTTTTAGCCCCGGTTAGTAAAGGACCAGAGAAGCTTTCTAGTTATGAATCGGGTATAGAACCCATGGGGGGGGCTTGGTTACAATTTCGAATACGCTATTACATGTTTGCGCTAGTTTTTGTTGTTTTTGATGTGGAAACGGTCTTTCTCTACCCTTGGGCAATGAGTTTTGACGTATTGGGTTTATCTGTTTTTATCGAAGCTTTCATTTTTGTGCTTATCTTAGTTGTTGGTTTAGTTTATGCATGGCGAAAAGGAGCCTTGGAATGGTCTTAACTGAATATTCAGATAAAAAAAAAAAAGAAAGAAAAGATTCCATTGAGACAATTATGAGTTTGATTGAGTTTCCGTTACTCGACCAAACAAGTTCCAATTCCGTTATTTCAACTACACCAAACGATCTTTTGAATTGGTCAAGACTCTCCAGTTTATGGCCCCTTCTATATGGTACCAGTTGTTGTTTCATTGAATTTGCTTCATTAATAGGCTCACGATTCGACTTTGATCGTTATGGATTGGTACCACGATCAAGTCCGAGGCAAGCGGACCTAATTTTAACAGCTGGTACGGTAACAATGAAAATGGCTCCATCTTTAGTGCGATTATATGAGCAAATGCCTGAACCGAAATATGTCATTGCTATGGGAGCCTGTACTATTACAGGGGGAATGTTCAGTACGGATTCCTATAGTACTGTTCGAGGAGTTGATAAGTTAATTCCTGTGGACGTCTACCTGCCGGGTTGCCCGCCTAAACCGGAGGCTGTTATAGATGCCCTAACAAAACTTCGTAAGAAGATAGCGCGAGAAATAGTTGAGGATCGAACTCTATGTCAAAGTAAAAAGAAAAATCGATCTTTTACTACCCGTCACAAGCTTTATGTTCGGCGCAGTATTCACACTGGAACTTACGAACAAGAATTGCTCTATCAATCACCATCCACTTTAGATATATCTTCTGAAACTTTTTTCAAATCCAAAAGTACAGTATCTTCCTACAAATTAGTGAATTAGGAGGGGTTCTTTTGTGCAGAAAAAGAAAGAGCAGTGCAATCTTTCAAACTTGCATTTGAAATGTGAAATATTTATACAAAGGGGGAGAGATCAAGACAATGCAGCAGGGTTGGTTATCTAATTGGCTAGTCAAACATGACGTGGTTCATAGATCTTTGGGCTTCGATCACCGAGGAATAGAAACTTTACAAATAAAAGCGGGGGATTGGGATTCCATTGCTGTCATTTTATATGTATATGGTTACAATTATTTACGTTCCCAATGTGCTTATGACGTAGCACCTGGTGGATCTTTAGCTAGCGTGTATCATCTTACGAGAATACAGTATGGTATAGATAACCCAGAAGAAGTATGCATAAAAGTCTTTGCCCAAAAGGATAATCCTAGAATCCCGTCTGTCTTCTGGGTTTGGAGAAGTGCTGATTTTCAAGAACGCGAATCTTATGATATGGTGGGAATTTTTTATGATAATCATCCGCGTCTTAAACGTATCTTAATGCCTGAAAGTTGGATAGGCTGGCCCTTACGTAAGGACTATATAACCCCCAATTTCTATGAAATACAAGATGCTCATTGAATGAAATTCATGTTCACTTATACAACACAACTCCAGATTTTATTCAAATCAAGGAATATTTTTACGTTCTGTTCCTAGACGAAACGAAATACTTAATTATATTCTAATTAATTCCTATTATACAAAAAGGTCCAGATAGACTGAACAAAAAGGGCTTCATTTCGATTTTCCAATTTGGAAAATCACATATTTGTTTCCTTCGTATGAACAGAAAAATACAATGACTCAAAGAAGTTCCTACCACGAACTTTGTACCGCGCGTATTACTTAGAACCACTAGGAAAGTAGGATAAGCAAGAATAAAAAAATATTTTGCGGAATAGCGGCATACAAAATTAATAAGAAATGCAAAAATGAAGAAAAGGGCACCTAATTTTACCTCTTTCTATACCATAAAGAAAGGAACCAAAGATTTTAACCCTTTTCTAAAAAGAAAAAGAAGTGTTTACAGATTTATCTACTTACTCTATACTATCTAGATTATTAATGAATATGTACCCCAATCCATCTCAAGATATTTGTATCAATATCTATTCGGTGGATCCTTTTATTTTCTGTGCCAGGAACCAGATTTGAACTGGTGACACGAGGATTTTCAGTCCTCTGCTCTACCAACTGAGCTATCCTGACCCTTTCTTGTGCACCATCTTAGTAGAGTATTTGCATCTATGTCAATTAAAGAAAAAATAAATATAAATATAAATAAAGTATTCAAAATTTTGAAATGGGGAGGGGTAGTACTATGCATTGTGGATGGCTTACTTAATAATACTTAAAAATCGAATTAATAATCGAGATTCCTTGCCGATACTCTACTCTAATAAAAAAGAAACCATCTATTTAATGAATAGCATAAGATTCATTGAGTTCTCGTCGCACTCCTTTGTGAAAGAGTAGAATGAGAAAGCTAATGAATCTTAAACCCATTGAGAAAAGTAAAAGAAAAAAAAGGATAACTACTATGGTTAGGGAATAAAAGAGGGTTTGGGGATAGAGGGACTTGAACCCTCACGACTTATAAAGTCGACGGATTTTCCTTTTACTAGAAATTTCATTGTTGTCAGTATTGACATGTAGAATGGGACTCTCTCTTTATCCTCGTCCGATTAATCCACTTTTTTTAAGATCTCGAAAACAAAATAATAAATTGAAGGATTTGATTACTCAATATTCGATTGGAATGGATTCACAATAATTCTAAAAAAATTCAGAATTTTCTATTTCATAATCATTCCTAATTTCATTCAAAAAAAAAAAGAAAAGAACCTATATTATGATATGGGTTCTGTGATTAATCGTTTGTTATATATGCGTGTGTATTAGATGTATAAAGCCCTTCTTTCTCTAACTTCGAAGAGGTTCCACTACCAACACAACGTAATTACTTCGATTCGTTAGAACAGCTTCCATTGAGTCTCTGCACCTATCCTTTTCCTTTGGGTTCTAGTTTGAGAACCACTTGTTTTTCAAAAAAGGGATTTGGCTCAGGATTGCCCATTTTTCATTCCAGGGTTTCTCTGAATTTGGAAGTTACCACTTAGCAGGTTTCCATACCAAGGCTCAATACAATCAAGTCCGTAGCGTCTACCGATTTCGCCATATCCCCATTTTCCTTTTCTTTGAAACCAGGATTCCTTGTATAATTTCATCCATCTCTTAGTTTTTTTTGAATCATTGAATTCATTATTCGACGTAGTCTAGCAACTCATCAGACCCCGCTCGCTTATTGCAATTCAGAATTGAATTGATTCTATCGTTGATATATTTGCAATTCAATCGGAATGAATATATCCAAAAGTTTTTCTCTATCCCACCTCCCCCCTTCTTTTTTTAGAGTATTCAAAATCATACTATAACGCTTGATATTCATTCTTTTTTTTTTATAATCAGAATTCGAAATTTCATTTGCTATGATTCTATCTTTTCCTTAGTGAACTATTTATCCTTAAATTATTAACAAAGAAAAAAAAAATATCTGAAAAATGTATATAATGATCGAGTGAAAATGCCAAGAGATTCGCATTTTGTCTTTATTAATTCTTCATATATATTCTTCTTTTCTATGTATTAGATTATTCGTCCGAGCCATATCAAATTGAAAATATCTGAAATGAAATTCAATATAGAATTTGGAATAGATTCTATTAGAAAAATCCATTTGCGAATTAGAGAAATAAAAAGAAAGTTCAATAAATTCTATAATCCCATTTAATAATATCATTTAGTTAAGCATATCAAGCTAACTTTATCTTTGTAAAATTCTAGTATTTTTTTTTCTGAATGGAACTTCAAATTTCGAACTAGTTAATAACTAAGATTAATAATGAAGATCTGACATTTTACGGATTCCCTATATATATTTCTATTTGTTACACTATTTCTGTTATGTAAGCCCACTTAGCTCAGAGGTTAGAGCATCGCATTTGTAATGCGAGGGTCATCGGTTCAAATCCGATAGTCGGCTTTTTTCTCTCTAGATAAAAAGCATAAAAATCAATAATATATATACAAAAAATCCAAATGTTAATGAAATTCCATTTTTTGTGGTACTTTAGTGGATTTTACTCTGTTTATCCTTTAGTTTAATTCAGTTTTAATTTCGATGTATTCTGTAATGTAAATAGAATGAAATTTATTGTTTAAAATGCAATTTCAATAAAATAAAAAAGGAGTCTTCATGTCCCGTTATCGAGGGCCTCGTTTAAAAAAAATACGCCGTCTGGGAGCTTTACCAGGACTCACTAGAAAAACGCCTAAATCCGGAAGTAATCAGAAAAAGAAATTCCATTCTGGGAAAAAAGAGCAATATCGTATTCGTCTTCAAGAAAAACAGAAATTGCGTTTTCATTATGGTCTGACAGAACGACAATTACTTAGATATGTACATATCGCTGGAAAAGCAAAAAGATCCACAGGTCAGGTTTTACTACAATTACTTGAAATGCGTTTGGATAATATCCTTTTTCGATTGGGTATGGCTTCAACCATTCCAGGGGCCCGGCAATTAGTTAACCATAGACATATTTTAGTTAATGGTCGTATAGTTGATATACCAAGTTTTCGTTGCAAACCCCGAGATATTATTACTACGAAAGATAACCAACGATCAAAACGTCTGGTTCAAAATTCTATTGCTTCATCCGATCCGGGCAAATTGCCAAAGCATTTGACGGTTGACACATTGCAATATAAAGGACTAGTAAAAAAAATTCTAGATAGGAAGTGGGTTGGTCTCAAAGTAAATGAGTTGTTAGTTGTAGAATATTATTCTCGCCAGACTTGAACTTAACGAAAAAAGGAAAGGTTCATAGAATTTTTTTCCCTTCCCCTTTCCCCGAACTAAATCGACTAAATCGACCTAAGACTCTTAATTCGTATTTTCTCGTTCACCTAGCAGAAATAGATTAACCCTAGGTTCCTTTTTTATTTTTTGTTATTTCCTCGATGTGTATTTTACATACCACAGTCATTTCCTATAGAGAATTTTTATTAAATAAAGGTATTTGGAAGAAATTGTTATTTAATTTGCTACACTGTGATCGCTAACATTGATGAATTAAGAGAAACGGAAAGAGAGGGATTCGAACCCTCGGTAAACAAAAGTCTACATAGCAGTTCCAATGCTACGCCTTGAACCGCTCGGCCATCTCTCCTCCATAATCTTATTATGAAAAATAAACTGAGTGAATAGCGAGTTTTCGTATTCCTACAGTACAGGTACAGCCACCACGGCTGGGGGATTCCATGGCTCTATTGGAAAAATTCCTTTTCATCTAAGTGAAAGGATCCAGTATTTTTTTTACTAGGAATTCTGCTCCCTCGAAAAGTTTTTCTTTGGGGAAAACAAAAAAAAAAAGAGAATGGAAGAATTCTTCTTATTCCATAAGAAAATAAAGGAACCCTAGAATTCTATTTGCATAAGGTACGTTACGCCATACAATCTCAATATAAAAAAGGGTATGGGGCTATTAATGACTTTGAAAACGCGAAATAGCTGATGAGAGAAGTTGTTGTTGAGAAATAGGAAAGTCGAATGAAATCCAGTCTTAGTCAAATATTTCGTATCTCCTCTTGTCCAAACGAAAAGGAGACAATTTGAGTTGAGCGGAAAATCCATACCTCTCTTATCCATTTAGAGCATATGGATCGATTTATAAGAATCGAATGTTTTGTTTTTATGTTATTTTGTGATAGAATGAAAAGAATTCTATATAGAATGGGTTGGGAATTATGCCTAGATCCCGTATAAATGGAAATTTCATTGATAAGACCTCTTCGATTGTAGCCAATATTTTATTGCAAATAATTCCGACAACCTCCGGGGAAAAAAGGGCATTTACTTATTATAGAGATGGTGCGATTTGACTCTTTTTTTTAGCCCTACCTACATCTCATTCTTACGAGAAAGAGAGAGGGTTCGCATAGAGAGAACAAAATTAGTAAAGGAAACCCGCGCTTGGGGAAGGTGAGGTGAACTAACAATTCCTTCTGTCGTGTATCCTCGATTGATGTGGCCTCAGATGCTTCAATTGTAGATTTGAGTATTGAGCGAAAGGTTACACCTACAGGATAGGTTCTGTATTACAGGCCAATCCGACTCTACTAGTACCAATAGGCAGCATAGGGGAGAAAAGCACTACACCTCGAAATAGGAATCAACAAGAGAAAAACTTTGTTAGAAATTAGCCCTTTCCTGATTGGTATCAGGGTTGGGAAGAATGGTTGGGATAACAAACAACCATCAGGTTTGTACTTTGGATACCCTTATAACCATCAAAGGGCGTTGAAGTGGCTAATTCCTCTAAATGGGAGGCGTTGAGAACAAAGAAATTCTTGGAGCTATTGTTTTCCTCTAGCATTAATAGAATTCATTGGTGTTAAGAAAAACCTCTTGGGGGAAGGTTGGCTAGAGATTTCTTGGAAAAATACCAGCCCTCTTCGGTCCATAATGAGATGGGACTTTGATTCTATCGATTTTTCGCTTAGTACTATGTACAGAAGGGAGAAGCCGTATGAGATGAAAACCTCATGTACGGTTTTGGAACGGAGATTTTTTGAATAGAATGAACGACCGTAACGGATGTTGGCTCAATCCGAAGGAAATTATGCGGAAGCTTTGCAGAATTATTATGAAGCTACGCGACTAGAAATTGATCCCTATGATCGAAGTTATATACTATATAACATAGGCCTTATACACACAAGCAATGGAGAGCATACAAAGGCTTTGGAATATTATTTCCGGGCGCTAGAACGAAACCCTTTCTTACCGCAAGCTTTTAATAATATGGCCGTGATCTGTCATTACGTGCGACTATCTCCACTATAGAAAGAAGAAAAAAAAAAGAATGTAGGAAATTTTCTAGTAAATACTAGAAAAAGGGCTTTCTACATAGGGATCGTCAAAATAACGATTTTACCCTATCAGCTGTAGGAAGGAAGAACACTTCACGAGAATCAAAATAGGAAGAAAGTGGAGCCTATACTACTATTCTATGGATAAAGCTGAAATTGATAGAGAAAACGCCGTAAAGATCAATTAGTGAGCGACTGGGTCGATACAACTAAAAAAACTGCTTCATTATACCACGATATGGGACAAAATTTAGGAATCCGCTTATGTAATAAAGCCGATCCACTAAGGGATTAAGCAGCGGTGTAGTATCAGATCCCAAAGATAGTAAGTTCTTTTTTCTTTCTTATGGGAAAAAGTCTTTTTCGAGGATTCTATAGAAATTTCATATATGAAAGAAACGAAACCGAGATAGTTACCTTTCAGAAAATTCGAACGAAGCATATAGGTCTATCTATGCTTCATTCTTCTGAAGGTGGGAGAAAAGATCAAACTGATTATTGATCAAAATTAGGGTTTGAAACTTAGGTAATTCACTTCTTCTGCTTAACCCAAGAAGAAATTTTAACCCAAGAAGAAATTGGATTGATTTTGGAGAAATCGAATTCAGTTAAGATAGGGGAAATTCAGATTGCAATTTCTGAGCCGTATGAGGTAGGAAACTCTCAAGTACGGTTCTAGGGGAAGGAACTGCCTATTCCGACCGAGGAGAACAGGCCATTCTACAGGGCGATTCGGAAATTGCGGAAGCTTGGTTTGATCAAGCTGCTGAGTATTGGAAACAAGCTATAGCGCTTACTCCGGGAAATTATATTGAAGCACAGAACTGGTTGAAGATTACGAAGCGCTTTGAATAAGACCACTCTCCATTTTCATAAAATGGGTGGTTTGGTTGTTGATCCATTAATCAAATAATTTAGATAAGAAGATCAAATCACGAATTTCATTATATCCCTTTCTTCTACCTTCGATTTGATATCATATTTCATAAGGATAAACAATAAGGATAGGCTCTGGAACAGAAGTAATAAAGCACATAAAAGGTGGCAATCTAAATATTCCTACCTAATATATCAGGACGGTCTTATTAATAATTCTAATGAGTTATCTTGGAATTTTGAATCGAATAAAAAAATCTATATTATGCCCATTCAAGGAAAGTAGATGTAGATAAGGGCTTATACCCTCAGAAAAAAAAATATGCTAGTTTCTTAAATTAAAACGTAAAAAAAAGATTTTTTTGTTACGTCTGGAAATAATTTTCCAGAATAACCAATGTCCGTTAGGCACCTAATCCTTATGTCATAATAGATCCGAACACTTGCCTCGGATTGACTTCAATATATAATTGCTCCAGTGAATAACTCAAAAAAAAAAAGAAGGACAGTAGATAGTAAAGAAAAGGACTAATCATAATATCTATCTTTCAAAGATTCAATAAAAAGACAGTTGGCGGGTCTCTTTGTATGTCTTGTCCGGAAAGAGGAGGACTTAATGATTATTCGTTCGCCGGAACCAGAAGTTAAAATTGTTGTGGATAGGGATCCTGTAAAAACATCTTTTGAGGAATGGGCCAGACCCGGGCATTTCTCAAGAACAATAGCTAAGGGCCCCGATACTACCACTTGGATCTGGAACCTACATGCTGATGCTCACGATTTCGATAGTCATACGGGTGATTTGGAGGAGATTTCCCGAAAAGTCTTTAGTGCTCATTTCGGTCAACTCTCCATTATCTTTCTTTGGTTGAGTGGCATGTACTTCCACGGTGCCCGTT